AAGAGAAAAACGGAACCCCCCGCCGTGTACAAAATAAATTTTGTGGCTGAGTAGAGACGTTTCTTTCCTCCCCACATGGATAGAAGTAGATAAACTGGAATTAATTCTAATTCCCACATGATGAAAAAAAGTAAAAGGTCCCGAGAAGAAAATGATCCTATTTGACCACTGTACATTGCTAACATCAAGAAATGGAATAATCGAGAATCCCGAGTAACAGGCCAGGCCGCTAAAGTAGCTAAAGTAGTGATAAATCCTGTTAATAAAACGGGTCCTATAGACAGTCCATCTATTCCTAATTTCCAACGGAAATCAAAAAAATTGATCCATTTATAGTCCTCTACTAGTTGAATTAATGGATCATCCAATTGGAAATGATAACAGAATGCATAAGTTGTTATAAGAAGTTCTAACATGCATATACATATAGTATACCACCTAATTACCCTATTTCCTTTATGGGGAAGAAAGAAAATTAAGGAACCTGCAAATATTGGTAAAACTACAATTATTGTTAACCAAGGAAATTTGTTCGTGGTAAAGACAAGATACACTTAGACCAGAAAAACCTGTGCCCAAAAATATCTTATTTTTGGGCACAGGTTTTGGCGGTAAAAAAAAAAGTGGACTCAAGTAGGGGTTTCTGTAATGTATTAATAAGCTATACCCATGCTGCGGGTTGTTTCATGCCATAAATAAACTCGAACACTCAAGAAGTCTGTTGGGCAGGCGGATTCACATCTCTTACAACCGACACAATCCTCTGTTCTTGGAGCAGAAGCTATTTGTTTGGCTTTACATCCGTCCCAAGGTATCATTTCTAATACATCCGTAGGACAGGCTCGGACACATTGAGTACACCCGATACATGTATCATAAATCTTTACTGAATGCGACATTGGGTCTATCCATTTTTGAACGTGATCAAATTTCAATCTAGTAAATTGATAATTGATAAATGAATTATATATTTCAATACTAGTACTAGATGAATCGACGAGTTCCCCGAGTTTTTTTATCTATTTCTGGATTGACAGTGCCAAAATACTTTGATTTCTTATCTTTGTGATAACATGATCACATCTTACGTGGCAGACATGCTAATTCGAATTAATTTATGAAAAAGATAATTTATATAATAATATTACTTATTCAATAAATTCGATTGATTTATACGAGTTGATTTTCTGTTACGATAAATTGATGAAACAATAGCGAGTCCAATAGCGGCTTCAGCAGCTGCAATAGCTATAACAAAAATAGAAAAAATGGCTCCTTTTAATTGACGACTATCAAAAAAATCAGAAAATGTTACAAAATTTAGATTAACCGCATTTAATATAAGTTCAAGACACATAAGAGCCCTAACCATATTTCGACTTGTAATCAATCCATATAGACCGACAGAAAATAAATAAGCACTCAAAACAAGTACATGTTCGAGCATCATTAACCAACTCCTTATCAATCTTGATTCATTTCAATATGAACAACAATTTAACCAATTGGATTGACTAGAATATAACGAGTAATGGAATAAAGGAATATATTGGGAATAAATCGAACTAATAAAGAATTTCTATTTTATATACAAAATGAAATAGAAAAAAGGAAATACATGTGATAGCTCATAACAAGGGTTTTCCAGTTCTTAAAAAGTTATTATTGACGAGCTACAGCAATTGCGCCGATTAACGCAACTAAAAGAATTATTGAAATGAATTCAAACGGAAGAAAAAAATCTGTTGATAAATGAATCCCAATTTGTTGACTATTACTTATCAGATCTTGCTCTATAATATGGTTTGCTTTTGTAGTCCAAATAATCCCGTACCATGACGTATCTGGAATAGTAGTAATTAGTGAAACAAAAAGAATTGTACAGACCACGGAAGTTACTCCATCTCCCACGGTCCAAAGATGGAAATCTTTGGAATATTCTGAACCATTTATGAACATCACAGCAAAAATGATTAAAACATTAATGGCTCCTACGTAAATAAGGAGCTGCGCAGCAGCTACAAAATGGGAGTTCGATAGAATATAGAATAACGATATACAAACAAAAACCAATCCCAACGAAAAGGCAGAATAAATGGAATTGGAAAATAATACTACTCCCAGACCCCCTAATATAAGACCCAATCCCAAAAAGACTAAAAGAAAATCATGTATTAGTCCAGGTAAATCCATTATATATAAAATAAGAGATAAATAAATCAAAATCTTGCATAACTTTATTGACCCGGTCAGGAAAAAAGAAGTAAATCTACTTTTTTATAATAGTTCTTAATTTTTTATAATAGTTATTAATTATTATTATTCAAATTCAATTTTTAAAATTCCATTTTCATGGATATGGATTGATGTAGATATAGTTATTGGCCTAATCTTTCGAAAGAGTAATTTGAGTCTATCTATTTTCAAATCAGCAATATGGACTATAGAAAATAAATCTATTTTTCATATGAATATAAATTAAAACACAATTATCGCCCCC